GTTTGAGTTTTGGATGGTTGACGTATGGTTTGTTATTGTGGTTTGTGTTTTTGTTTGGTTTTTAAATGGGAGGCGGTTTGGGGTTGGTTGGTGTTTGATGGTTCGATGATAATTGGGCGTTAGTTTTGATAGCTGAAAATGTAGAGCAGGGTTAATTTAAAATATGTTGATGGCAAATGGTTTTGACAAAGTAGGGGTATGTGGGTTAGTTGTTTGGTGAAAAAAAATAAAAATCAAGATAAAAAAAAAAACGATGCGTAAAATGATGCGCAAAATGAGGTTTTAATGATTTTTCCTAGTGAGTGATAAAATAATCAATATGTCCGGCAACCATTACACTATTTATTGTCTAGAGGTAGGTAGCGCGCCCTCCATGAATGGGGTCAAAGTGCATCAGTGCCAAGTTTGCGACGACCTTATCCGTCAAACCATGACATTCTGGGTGTTAGGGGATTCATATGCTCGACGGTCATGTGATGGACATGTCAAGAGGAAGATAACACCTGCTCTGCACTTGAGGGGCTTATTGAAGAGACGCTAAAAAAAACCAAGTGTAGGAGGTCGGTATGCCGCGGTAAAGAGAGTAGGGAGGAGTATTCAACCGACCACTTGTACCTGTGGGGTGCAGGTGAGACGGAGTAAAGCGAGTCATGTTCCTGAAATTACAACCAATAGCGCAAAAGAGCAAGAATAGGCGATGTATGCGCCTGAGGGCAATAACTAAGGGTATAACTGACGTTGAGTAGCTCGGTTCTCGTGAGAAGCGCGATCAATAGATAACCATGTTCTCTGGCTTGGGTGTGCTTGAAGGCTGTTGCCTAAAGAAGTTACCTAGGAGGTGGGCGAATCCTGTAGACTAGGGGAATTCAAAGGTGTACTGGGACATTCCTCGTTTGGTGAGTGGGTGTTGTGCATAGTAGGTGAAACTCTGGATGTATGGGTAACGCTTGCGGGTTTACCTTAGGTAGGAGCATCTGGGCTCATGGTACCTGAAGCAAGAATGTGCCTGGTGGGTATACTGTCCAAATACCATCTGTTTTGGAGATAATGTTTGGGTTTTTAATGGAAGGGCATTACATATACTATGGATTATCCTACATTTCATGGGATGTTTGATGGGGTAAAGAATGTGATGCATTGTTATACATACCCTTAAAGCAAGAGAAAAACCGCTGGGGGGGGTAAGGGGGGGGGGGAAGAAAGAATAGACTTAGGCGTTCCTGTAGTTAAATTTTATAACGGCGGCTTTTCAGGTCGTAGATCTCGGAAAAAGGCCGAGTAGGAATTTATGATATTGTTTGTTTTGTTTTTGGGGTTATGTTTTGTTTTGGGGGGGTTAGCTGTTGCGTCTAACCCGTCCCCTTATTATGGGGTGTTGGGGTTGGTTGTGGCGGCGGTTGCGGGGTGTGGTTGGTTGGTGAGTTTGGGGGTTCCTTTTGTTTCTTTGGTACTTGTCATGGTTTATTTAGGGGGGATGCTGGTAGTGTTTGTTTATTCGGTGTCGTTGGCAGCGGATCCTTATCCTGAGGCTTGGGGTAGTTGGGGGGTTGTTGGTTATGGTTTTGGGATAGGGTTGGTTGTGGTAGTAGGGCTTGTTATAGGTGGTGTGTTAGAGTTGTTGGTGGATGAGGGTACGGTAAATAGTGGGGGTTTGGTATCGGTTCGGTCAGATTTTAGTGGGGTGGCTGTGTTGTATTCAGAGGGGGCAGGGTTGCTTTTGATTGGGGGGTGAGGATTGCTGTTGACTTTGTTTGTGGTGCTGGAGCTTGTGCGGGGGTTATCTCGGGGGGCAATTCGGGCTGTTTAGTGGTAGGGTCAGGAAGTAGTTTAGTTGAAAATGCCAGCTTTGGGAGTTGGAGAGGAGGGTTTGAGTCCTTTCTTCCTGAATATGTTCGGTGGGGTAACTCTAAGAAGGGGTTTAGTCTTCAATCTTTGGCTTACAAGACCAATGTTTTTATAAACTATTAGAGTTTATTAGAGTTTGAGTAATTTGTTCTCTAGGATGGCTGCGAGGGGGAATAGAATGAGGATAATTGTGAAGTACGAGAGTGAGGCTAGTTGGCCGATGATGATGAAGGGGTGTTCTACTGGTTGGCTGCCTACTCAGGTTAGGATGAGGATGTTAGCTACTAGGGCTCAGAATAGGATTTGTGATAGGGGGCGGAAGGTTATGGATCGTAGTTTTGATGTGTGAAGTAGGGGGACGAGGAATAGGACTAGAATGGAGGCGGCTAAGGCTAGTACGCCTCCAAGTTTGTTTGGGATGGATCGGAGAATGGCGTAGGCGAATAGGAAATATCATTCGGGTTTGATGTGTGGGGGAGTGACAAGGGGGTTGGCTGGGGTGAAGTTTTCTGGGTCTCCTAGGAGGTTGGGGGAGAAGAGAGCTAGTGAGACCAGTAGGGAGAGTAGTAGTACAAATCCTAGGATGTCTTTGATGGTGTAATACGGATGGAAGGGGATTTTGTCGCAGTCTGATGGAATGCCTAGTGGGTTGTTTGAGCCTGTTTCGTGTAGGAAGGTGAGGTGGACGAGGGTGACTCCTACGATGACGAAGGGGAGGAGGAAGTGGAGGGCAAAGAATCGGGTTAGTGTGGGGTTGTCGACGGAGAATCCGCCTCAAGCTCATTCTACTAGGGTCTGTCCAATGTAAGGGATGGCTGAGAATAGGTTTGTAATTACGGTAGCTCCTCAGAATGATATTTGGCCTCATGGTAGGACGTAGCCTACGAAGGCGGTAGCTATGAGGGCTAGAAGTAGAATAACTCCAATGTTTCAGGTTTCTATGTACAGATATGAGCCGTAGTATAGTCCTCGGCCGATGTGGAGGTAGATGCAGATGAAGAAGAAGGAGGCTCCGTTTGCATGGAGGTTGCGGATGAGTCAGCCGAATTGCACGTCTCGGCATATGTGGGCAACGGAGGAGAAGGCTAGGTTAGTGTCTGCTGTGTAGTGTATGGCTAGTAGGAGGCCTGTGATGATTTGGGTGATTAGGCATACTCCTAGTAGGGATCCGAAGTTTCATCATGTTGAGATGTTTGATGGAGCAGGGAGGTCGATTAGGGCGTCGTTGATGATTTTGAGGATTCGATGGTTTTTACGAAGGTTGAGGGCCATTGGTTGTTTCTGTATATGGATATGAGGATGATGATGATGGATAGGGCGAATGATCCTAAGTAGGTTTTGATTAGGCCTGAGTGGAAGGAGGTGGCGGTTTTGGTTGCTATTAGTTGTAGGTGGGCCAGTCCTTCTGGGCCTAGTATTTTGTATCAGGAGAGGTCGATTAGGTGGGATGCGATGTTTTGTCCTCCTTTGAGGAATTTAGTCATGCTTAGGCGGTGAATTAAGGGGTTGTAGTATCCTAGGGATGTCGAGAAGTTTGAGAAGGTAGTCTGTTTTGTGAGGATGAGTGTTTGGGTTATTTTTGAAATTTCTAGGGCGAAGGCGATGCCTAGGGCTGTTACGATTAGGGCTGTTATTTTAATGGAGAGTGGTATGGTCATTGGAGGGGTTTTTGTGGGGATGATAAAGGAGGAGATGATGAATCCTGCTAGGATACTTCCTAGTGCAAGGCGGGTGATGGGGGCGGTCACTGCCGGGTTGTTTTCATTTACTGGGGTTAAGGGAGGAATCCGAACGAAGCCGGCTTGTACTAGTACGGTTATGCGTATTGTATACACTGCGGTGAATGATGTGGCTAGGAGGGTTAGGAGTAGGGCTCAGGTGTTTAGGTAGGATGTATTTAGGCTTTCGATGATTTGGTCTTTTGAGTAAAATCCTGCTAGGAATGGGGTTCCTATTAGGGCTAGGTTGCCGATGGTGAGGCATGCGGTGGTTGTGGGGAGTATTTTTTGGAGCCCGCCTATTTTTCGGATGTCTTGTTCTCCGTTTAGGCTGTGGATGATGGATCCTGAGCATAGGAACAGCATGGCTTTGAAGAACGCATGGGTTGAGATATGGAAGAAGGCTAGTTCTGGTAGGTTCAGTCCGATTGTGACTATTATTAGTCCGAGTTGGCTTGAAGTGGAGAAGGCAATGATTTTTTTGATATCATTTTGGGTGAGGGCGCATGTGGCTGCAAATAGTGTGGATAGGGCTCCTAGGCAGAGGCATAGGGTCAGGGCGGTTTGGTTGTTGTTGAATAGGGAGTGGGTTCGGATGAGTAGGAAGATTCCGGCAACTACTATTGTGCTGGAGTGGAGTAGGGCAGATACAGGGGTTGGTCCTTCTATTGCAGCTGGTAGTCATGGGTGGAGGCTGAATTGGGCTGACTTTCCTGTTGCAGCTAGGATGAGGCCCAGTAGGGGTAGTGTTGGAGTCTGGGATGGGGAGGTGAGTTGTTGGATTTCTCAGGTGTTTATGGTGGAGGCCAGTCATGCTATGCAGAGGATAAGTCCAATGTCTCCAACTCGGTTGTAGAGCACGGCTTGGAGGGCGGCGGTATTAGCTTCTGCTCGGCCGTGCCATCAGCTAATTAGGAGGAAGGATATGATTCCGACTCCTTCTCAGCCAATGAATAGGACGAATAAGTTGTTGGCAATGATTAGAATGAGCATAGCGATTAGGAAGAAGAGCAGATAGGTGAAGAATTTTGTAATGTACGGGTCTGAGGCTATGTATCATGTTGCAAATTGTAGGATGGATCATGACACGAATAATGCGATGGGGAAGAAGGTGAGGGAGTAGAAGTCCATTTTTAGGCTGATAGGGATTTTGAAGGTTATGATGAATTTTCATTCTCATAGTGAGGTAAGGCTTTCTGTCCCTGAGTGGATGTAGATTGTTATGGGGACTAGGCTGATCAGGAAGGAAGTTTTGACTGTGTTTGTGATTGTGCTGGGGGTGTTTTTGAGGCTGTTAGATAGAAGGGGGAATAGGATGGGGGTTGAGAGTGTTGCTAGGGTTAGAAGTATAAGTGTGTTCAGGACTAGTGATAGGTCCATTACTTTCACTTGGATTTGCACCAAGATGAGTGGCTCCTAAGACCATTGGATTACTATTATCCTTTGAAAGTAAGGAGACTGAGGTTTTATGCTCAGAGGCAAGAATTAGCAGTTCTCGTTGGTTTTACCTCTCCTCGGCAGGTAAGAAGGGTCTAACTTCTGTTTTTAGAGTCACGGTCTAATGTTTTGGTTTAAACTATACTTGCATATAGGGATGCCCGAGATTAACTCTGGTTTTAGGATTAGGAGTATTATGGGGATTATGTGTAGGGCCATAAGGAGGTGCTCTCGTGTGGAGGAGTTTTGAATGGATGTGATGTGGGATGGGAGTGTGCCACGTTGTGTTATTGTTAGTATGTACAGGGTGTAGGAGGCAGTGAGTAGGATTGCAGCTCCTGTTAGGATGAGTGTGAAGGCAGATCAGTTGAAAAGCGCGATTACAATGGTTAGTTCTGCCATGAGGTTTGTTGTTGGGGGGAGGGCTATGTTTGTTAAGTTGGCCAGCAGTCATCAGGTGGCTATAAGTGGCAGTAGGGGTTGGAGTCCTCGTGTGAGCAGGAGGATCCGGCTGTGTGTTCGTTCGTAGTTGGTATTGGCTAAGCAGAATAGTATTGAGGATGTTAATCCATGTGAGATTATTAGGATTATTGCTCCTGAGAATGCTCATTGGGTTTGGATTATGGTTGCGGCTACGACTAATCCTATGTGACTGACTGATGAGTAGGCGATTAGTGATTTTAGGTCAATTTGGCGCAGGCAGATGGCGCTGGTCATTAGCGCACCTCATAAGGCTAGGGTGATGAAGGGGTAGTGTAAGTTGTTTGATGACGGGTTTACTAGGATTGTGATTCGTATGATGCCGTATCCTCCTAGTTTTAGTAGCAGAGCAGCGAGTAATATGGAGCCGGCGATGGGTGCTTCTACATGGGCTTTGGGGAGTCAGAGGTGTAGGCCGTATAGGGGGGCTTTGACCATGAAGGCGAGTAGAAGGGCTAGGCTTGCTATTAGGCCCGATCAGGAGGAGTTTAGGGTAGGGTGTGAGAGTTTAAGTATTGGGAGGTATAGGGTGCCGATTTGGTTGTGTAGGTGAAGGATGGCGATTAATAGTGGTAGGGAGCTGGCGAGTGTGTAGAATAAGAGGTAGATACCAGCGTTTAGGCGTTCTGGTTGGTTGCCTCATCGTGTGATGAGGATGAGGGTGGGAATGAGGGTGGCTTCGAATGCAATGTAGAAGAGTATAAGTTCTGAGGCTGAGAAGGCAATTAGGATGAATAGTTGGGCTAGGATTACTGTTGAGGCAAAGGTTCGTTTACGGGTGATCGGCTCTGGTTCTAGATGGTTTTGGCTTGCTATGATTATGAGGGGGAGGAGTCAGCATGAGAGGACGAGCAGAGGGGAGGAGATTTGGTCGATGGATGTTCAGGGAGTTAGGCCTTTGTTTGGGTAGTAGGTTGGTGTGAGTCATTGTAGGCTGATGGAGGCAATTAACAAGCTGTATAGTGTAATGTTGGTCCATAGGTGTTTGCGTGGGGAGAGGACGGCCAGGGGGAGGAGTATTGCGGTTGGGGCGATGATTTTTAGCATTGTAGTAGATTGAAGTTGTGCAGGTGGTCGGATCCGTGGGTTCGGGTTGAAGCTACTAGGAGGGCTAGGCCTGTGCCTGCTTCGCAGGCGGAGAATGTTAATATGAAGATAGGCAGGATGGTGGAGGTTGATGACTGGGTCTGGATGGGTCATATGGCGAGGGCAACATACATGGATAATATTATGCTCTCTAGACATAATAGGGCTGAGATTAGGTGGGTACGGTGGAAGGCTAGGCCTAGGCTGCTCAGGGTGAAGGCGGAATAAAAGCTTAGGTGGAGGTAGGACATAAAGAAAGTTATAGGGTGGGAGCTATAATCTGTTGAGTCGAAATCAACTGTCTTAGTTAGACTAACTTTCTGTTATTCTGCTCATTCTAGTCCGCCTTGGATTCATTCGTACACTAGACCTAGGGTAAGTAGGAAGATGAGGGTGGAGGCTCAGGCTAGGGTGGTGATTGGGGATTGTAGTTGGGTGGCTCATGGGAGTGGCAGGAGTAGGGCAATTTCTAGGTCGAATAGGAGGAAGAGAATGGCTACTAGGAAGAAGCGAATTGAGAAGGGAAGTCGGGCAGATCCTAGTGGGTCGAATCCGCACTCATATGGGGATAATTTTTCTGAGTCTGGGTTTATTTGGGCAAGTCAAAAGTTTAATGAGGTTAAAAGGATGCTTAGGGTTAGTGATAGGGTTAGTATGAACAGGATTATGTTTATTACTCTTCTCTGGGTTTAAACCAGATTTTAAGGATTGGAAGTCGATTGTAATTAATATACTAGAAGAGTAAGATCCTCATCAGTAGATTGAGATGTAGAGGAATAGTCATACGACGTCTACGAAGTGTCAGTATCAGGCAGCCGCTTCAAATCCGAAGTGGTGGTTTGATGTGAAGTGGTATTTAATTAGGCGTAGGAGGCATACTAGTAGGAATGTAGAGCCAATGATTACGTGTAGGCCGTGGAATCCGGTGGCAACGAAGAATGTTGAGCCGTAGACTCCGTCGGCGATGGAAAATGGTGCTTCATAGTATTCTATGGCTTGTAGGGCGGTGAAGTAGAATCCTAGAAGGACTGTTAGGGAGAGGGCTTGGATTGCCTGTTTTCGGTTGGCTTCTGTGATGCTGTGGTGAGCTCATGTTACAGTGACTCCTGAGGCTAGGAGGATGGCGGTATTTAGGAGTGGGACTTCTATGGGGTTGAGGGGTTTGATTCCTACGGGTGGTCATTGTCCTCCTAGTTCGGGTGTAGGGGCTAGGCTTGAGTGGAAGAAGGCCCAGAAGAAGCCCAGAAAGAAGAAGGCTTCTGATGTGATGAATAGTGCTATTCCGTAGCGTAGTCCTTTCTGTACGGTTGGGGTATGGTGACCTTGGAATGTGCTTTCTCGTACGATGTCTCGTCATCATTGGAATATGACAAGGGCGGTTGAAATTAGGCCTAGGATTAGGAGTCGGGGGGAGTTAAAGTGGAATCATATTGTCAGTCCTGAGGTGGTAAGTAGAGCAGATGCTGCTCCAAGGATGGGTCATGGGCTAGGGTCAACTATGTGGTAGGAGTGTGCTTGGTGTGCCATTAGGGTTAGATATTTTCTTGTAGGTAGAGGCTTAGTAGGAGGACGAATACGTAGGCTTGGATTATTGCTACGGCCACTTCTAAGATGGTTAGTAGGAATAGAACCAGGAAGGTTAGTAGTGAGACTACTGGTATTGTTGAAAATAGGGCTGTTGTGGCCGTGGAGATGAGTTGGATGAGTAGGTGTCCTGCTGTTAGATTGGCCGTTAGACGTACGCCTAGTGCTAATGGGCGGATGAGTAGGCTTGTTGTTTCGATTAGGATGAGGGCTGGGATTAGTGGGGTGGGGGTGCCCTCTGGCAGGAGGTGGGCCAGTGAGGCGGAGGGTTGATTTCGTAGGCCTGTTAGTAGGGTGGCAAGTCATAGGGGAAAGGCCAGGGCTAGGTTTATGGATAGTTGGGTGGTTGGGGTGAATGTGTAAGGTAGTAGGCCTAGGAGGTTAATGAGTAGGAGAAAGATTATTAAGGATGTTAGGATTAGGGCCCATTTGTGTCCTTTTTTGTCTAGGGGCATTATTAGTTGTTTTGTGACTAGGTTGATGAATCATAGTTGGAGGGTTGAAAGTCGGTTGGTGATTCATCGGTTGTCCAGGGATGGGAGAAGAAGGGCTGGGAATGTTATTGAGATGAGGATTAGTGGGATTCCTAGGAACGATGGGCTTGAAAATTGGTCGAAGAAGCTTAGGTTCATGGTCAGGTTCAGGGGGTAGTGCTTGGGGCGATGGGGGGTTTGCTAGAAGGGGGGTTTATTGATACAAATGAGAGAAGTTTGGGTTGGATGATTAGGGAGAAGGTGAGTCATGAAGTGAGCATGATAAAAAATCATGGACCTGGGTTTAATTGAGGCATATCATTAAGGAGGGAGGGCCCCTCTTTCTTTAGCTTAAAAGGCTAATGCTGGTTCATAGCTTCTTAATGATTAGGATGATATTATAGTAGATCAGCTTTCAAAGTTGGCGAGAGGAGTGGATTCTACTACGATTGGCATAAAGCTGTGGTTGGCTCCGCAGATTTCTGAGCACTGTCCGTAGTAAACACCTGGTCGGGAGGCAAGGAAGGATGTTTGGTTGAGACGTCCTGGGATTGCATCGGTTTTTACGCCTAGGCTGGGGACGGCTCATGAGTGGATGACATCATCAGCGGTGACAATGACCCGGACGGTAGAGTTTATAGGGACGATAACGCGATGGTCAACTTCTAGTAGACGGAAGTGGCCTAGGGGGAGGTCTGCTGTTGGGATTATGTAGGAGTCGTATGTCAGTTCTTTAAGGTCGGTGTACTCGTAGGTTCAGTATCATTGGTGACCGATGGCTTTTAGGGTCAGGTCGGGTTCGTTGATTTCGTCTATTATGTAGAGGATTCGTAGGGATGGTAGGGCTAGGGTAACTAGGACTATGGCAGGAAGGATCGTTCAGACGAGCTCAATTACTTGTGCGTCGACTGTGTTGGATGATAGTTTTTCTGTGAGTGTGTGGGTTAGTAGATAAAGGACTAGGCTGCAGATTGCTAGTGCGACTATTAGGGCGTGGTCGTGGAATCCTATTAGTTCTTCTATGATTGGGGAGGAGGCGTCTTGGAAGTTAAGTTGTGAGTGGTTGGCCATATTTAGGTGGAGATGTGCAAGGTTTTCGCTTGCAACTTAGTCTTGACAAGGCTATGTAATTATTTTACTAACATCTCTATGAGAAAGAAGCATAAGTGGTCTATGCGGTTGGCTTGAAACCAACATATGGGGGTTCGACTCCTTCCTTTCTTGGACTTGGACAAAAGGGGGTTCTTCGAAGGTGTGGAATGGGGGCGGGCAGCCGTGGATTCATTCAACGTTTGTGCTTGTTAATGTTGGTTGTAGTACTTTACGTTTTGATGCAAAGGCTTCTCAGATGATGAAGACTAGTATGATTACGGCTGTTAGGGAGATGAGTGATCCTACTGAAGAGATAGTGTTTCATAGTGTGTAGGCGTCCGGGTAGTCTGAGTATCGTCGCGGCATACCTGCTAGGCCTAGGAAGTGTTGTGGGAAGAATGTCAGGTTTACACCTACGAACATTACACCGAAGTGTGTCTTGGCTCATGTTGAGTGCAGTGTATATCCTGTGAATAGCGGGAATCAGTGGGTGAATCCTGCCAGGATGGCGAAGACTGCTCCTATAGAGAGTACGTAGTGGAAGTGTGCTACTACATAGTAGGTGTCGTGTAGGGCGATGTCCAGTGAGGAGTTTGCTAGAATAATTCCTGTTAGGCCTCCGATAGTAAATAGGAAGATGAAGCCCAGGGCTCACAGTATTGGGGGGTCCCATTTGATTGTACCCCCGTGGAGTGTGGCTAGTCAGCTGAATACTTTGATTCCGGTTGGGATGGCAATGATTATAGTGGCGGATGTGAAGTATGCGCGGGTATCAACATCCATTCCTACCGTGAATATGTGGTGGGCTCAGACGATGAAGCCTAGGAACCCAATTGAGAGCATGGCTCATACTATTCCTATGTAGCCGAATGGTTCTTTTTTACCTGCGTAATATGTCACTACGTGGGAGATGATTCCGAATCCTGGGAGGATTAGGATATAAACTTCCGGGTGGCCGAAGAATCAGAAGAGGTGCTGGTATAGAACGGGGTCTCCTCCTCCTGCAGGATCAAAGAATGTGGTGTTGAGGTTGCGGTCTGTGAGCAGTATTGTAATTCCTGCGGCAAGGACTGGTAGGGATAGGAGTAGAAGGACTGCGGTGATTAGGACTGATCAGACGAATAGGGGGGTTTGGTATTGTGAGAGAGCAGGGGGTTTTATGTTGATTGCTGTTGTGATAAAGTTAATTGCCCCTAGGATTGAAGAGATACCAGCTAGGTGTAGGGAGAAAATTGCAAGGTCGACTGAGGCTCCAGCGTGGGCCAGGTTACCGGCTAGCGGCGGGTACACTGTTCAGCCTGTCCCCACCCCTGCTTCGACAGTGGAAGATGCTAAGAGGAGGAGGAAGGATGGGGGGAGTAATCAGAAGCTTATGTTGTTTATTCGTGGGAATGCTATGTCTGGGGCTCCAATTATTAGAGGGACTAATCAGTTTCCGAATCCTCCGATTATAATTGGCATAACTATGAAGAAGATTATTACGAAAGCATGGGCCGTGACAACCACGTTGTAGACTTGGTCGTCTCCCAGGAGGGCCCCAGGTTGGCCTAGTTCTGCTCGGATGAGGAGGCTTAGAGCGGTACCCACTATTCCGGCTCATGCGCCGAAAATTAGGTATAGGGTTCCAATGTCTTTGTGGTTGGTTGAGAATAATCATCGGTTAACGAAAGTCACAGGTAAGATGGCTGAGTGTGTAAGCGTTAGGCTGTAGTCCTTTTTACAGAGGTTCAATTCCTCTTCTTATCGGCTCTGTAGTGAAATTCATAGTGAGTTGCAAGCTCATTGATGTGCATTAATTGTGTACCGGGGCCTTAGGCAGAAGCCTGAAGGTTGGGGCATATAGCTGTTAACTATACTATCATGGGATCAAAGCCCATCTGCCTAGTAAGTTGGGAGGTCCTAGCTTAATTAAAGCACCTGAGTTGCATTTAGGGGATGCAGGGTAGTTGCCTGCGGACTTTAGCAGAAACTAAGAGGGTTTAACTCTTGTTTAAGGCTTTGAAGGCCTTCGGTTTGGGTAATCCTAAGTTTCTTAGACAATGGTAAGGATCATAGGGGAAATAGGAAGGAGAATGACTGTTATGGTAGTTAGGATGGCAATTACGATGCTGGTTGGCTTGTTAGTGCGTCATTGTTTTATGTGGTTTGTGGTGTGTGGGGGCAGTGTGATGGCCGTGCAGTATGCGAGTCGTAGGTAGAAGAAGAGGCTTAGTAAGGAGAGGAGAGAGATGAGTGTAGCTGCTGGGGCTATGTCTTGTTTGGTTAGTTCTTGGATGATAAGTCATTTGGGCAGGAACCCTGTTAGAGGGGGGAGTCCTGCGAGGGAGAGTAGGGCTAGTAGTAGTATTGTGCTCAGGGGTGGGGTTTTAGCCCATGCAGTCATTAGTGTAGAGAGTTTTAGGACTTTAATTGTGTTAAGGGTGAGGAAGATGGCGGCGGTTATTATGGCATACAGGTAGAAATTGAGTAAGGCGAGTTTGGGGTTGTAGATGATGATGATTGCTATTCAGCCTAGGTGAGAGATAGAGGAGAAGGCCAGGATTTTTCGGATTTGTGTTTGGTTGAGGCCTATTCATCCTCCCAGTGCGGCTGAAAGGATGGCTAGGGTGGTTAGGAGAGTGGGGTTTAGTGAGGGGGAGGTTATGTAGAGCAGTGCAATTGGAGGGAGTTTTATGAGGGTGGATAGGAGAAGGCCGGTGGGGAGAGGGGCGCCTTGGAGTACTTCTGGAAATCAGAAGTGAAATGGTACTAGTCCTAGTTTTATTGCGATTGCTGAGGTGAGAATTAGGCAGGATGTGGGGTTTGTTAGTTGGGTGATGTCTCATTGTCCTGTGCATCATGCGTTAGTTATGCTGGAGAATAGGACTAGGGCGGAGGCAGCTGCTTGGGTAAGAAAGTATTTAGTGGCAGCTTCAATGGCTCGTGGGTGGTGAGATTTGGAGATTAGTGGGAGGATAGCGAGTGTGTTGATCTCAAGGCCAGCTCAGGCTATGATTCAGTGGTTGCTTGAGATGGTGATGGTTGTTCCTAAGAGGAGGCTAATAGTGAAAATTAGGCTTGCTTGGGGGTTCATTAGCAGGGGAAGGAGTTGAACCATCATTTTCGGGGTATGGGCCCGATAGCTTGTTTAGCTTACCCTACTAGAAAGTAATATAAAGGGAGTATGGAGGATTTTGATTCCTCTAGTGTAGGTTCGATTCCTGCTTTTCTAAGTATTAGGAAATGAGAGGGCTGGTATACCTCCATGTTCACTTTATCATAGTGACCCTTAGGGTTCAGGCACATTTCCAGCGGGGCCTTAGGTAAGGAGGTAAGCCCGCGTAACAGATTGGTATGCTGATGTGTCAGAGGCACAGGGCTAGTGTGAGTGGCAGGAAGTTTTTTCATAGCAGGTGTATTAGTTGGTCGTACCGGAATCGCGGATAGGAGGCGCGGATTCATAGGAACCCCGCTGATAAGAGTAGTACTTTTGTGGCCAAGATAACGGGGTACAGCTCTTGAGGGGGGTTGAGGAAGCTTGGGTTAAAGAACAGAATTGTAGTAAGTGTGTTTATGAGTATGATGTTGGCGTATTCAGCTAGGAAGAAAAGTGCGAATGGGCCTGCTGCGTACTCTACGTTGAATCCGGATACCAGTTCGGATTCTCCTTCTGTTAGGTCGAATGGAGCACGGTTAGTTTCGGCGAGTGTAGAGACATATCATATTATGGCGAGGGGTCAGCAGGAGAAGATAAGATAGAGGGGCTCTTGCGTGACTGCCAGGGTGCTGAGAGTATAGTTGCCGCTGAGTAGGACGACGGAGAGGAGGATGATGGCCAGGGTGACTTCATAGGAGATCGTTTGGGCTACGGCTCGTAGTGCTCCAATTAGAGCATACTTAGAGTTGGAGGCTCAGCCTGATCATAAGATGGAGTACACTGCCAGGCTTGATATAGCTAATAGGAAGAGTAGGCCTAGGTTGAGGTCTGCTAGGGAAAATGGCAGGGGTAGTGGAGTTCAGATTGAGATTGCTAGGAGCAGGGCCAGCATTGGAGTTGCAATGAACAGGATGGGGGAGGATGTTGATGGTCGAATAGGTTCTTTGATGAATAGTTTTACACCATCTGCTAGAGGTTGGAGGAGTCCGAAGGGGCCGACAATGTTTGGGCCTTTTCGGCCTTGTATGTAGCTTAGGATTTTGCGTTCTACTAGGGTTAGAAAGGCTACTGCAATTAAGATTGGGAGGGCGTAGGAGAGGGCTATGATGAAGTTGATTAGGAGGGGGTAGTTGGTCATTGGAGGTGGTTTGGGTAAGCTAGGGAGAGGATTTGAACCTCTGAGTTAAAGGACTTAAGCCTTTTGCATTTTCCGAGCTCTGCCCCGCTAGCTGGTCCTTTTCTTGGACGTGATGTGGTATGATAGCCTTTTGTAATTAAGTTGCTTTCATTACTTAAGGCGAAGGCTTGCTTGTGGTATTGGCCTCACTTTTCCTATCCTTTCGTACTGGGAAGAGTTCGTCATAGATAGAAACCGACCTGGATTGCTCCGGTCTGAACTCAGATCACATAGGACTGTTAATCGTTGAACAAACGAACCCTTAGTAGCGGCTGCACCACTAGGATGTCCTGATCCAACATCAAGGTCGTAAACCTCTTCATCGATACGGACTCTCGGAGGAGATTGCGCAGTTATCCCTGGGGTAGCTTGGTCCATTGATCAATTATATTGGGTCTGGGTACTATTAGCACGTCGAGAGGTTGCTCTTAGTCTAGAGGTGTGGTCTAATTTTTGGAGGTTTTGTTTTGCTCCAAGGTCGCCCCAACCGAAAAACGCAGACCAGAGGCTTATGTGGCAGTGAACCTAGTAGGTGAATATGTGATCTAAGGTGGTTGCTGGTTTTGAAGTTCCACAGGGTCTTCTCGTCTTATGGGTTTATCCCTGCTTTTGTACAGGGAGATCAATTTCACCGATTGCCTGTAAGAGACAGTTAAGACCTCGTTTAGCCATTCATACTAGTCTCGATTTATGGGACAATTGATTGCGCTACCTTTGCACGGTTAGGATACCGCGGCCGTTGAACATGAGAGTCACCGGGCAGGCATCACCTTCAATACTTGTATTAGGTTTGCTGAAGGCTATGTTTTTGGTAAACAGTCGGGCCTTGACGGGTTTGCCTAGTTCCTTTTACAGGTTTTAATCTTTCTTAGTGGACGCTCCTCTGTCGGGTTAACAAGATGCTTAATACTGTGCTTGTTTGATTTGTCGTATATTGAGTGTTTGTTAATAATGTGTGGATGTAAGCTTGCGTCGTAGAGGGAGGACCCTGGTTACTCATTCTAGCATTAATTCTCCTATTTAAATATAGGTTGGCCTGTTAATGAGGAGGGAGTCATAGGGTTCTTGTATTTTTGGGGTGTAGAGCTTTAACGCACTCTTTGTTGATGGCTGCTTGAGGGCCCACAATTCAGTTGCAAGGGGTTAGTATTTATCCGCTCGAAGAGATTGTATTCTTTTTTAAAGGAGCTGTACCTCCTTTAAATAGCCCTTAATTCGCTTCATTAGGGTTTGTGGGGTTCCTTGGAGAAGAATTAAGAGTGAACTAAGATTCGTTTCACAGGCAACCAGCTATCACCCAGCTCGGTTGGCTTTTCACCTCTACTAACGAGTCATCCCACTCTTTTGCCACAGAGACGGGTTCGCTCAATGATAGCTGCTCGTAAGTAGCTCGCTTGGGTTTCGGGGTGGCAAACTTAAATTCATTTTGCTTGGTTTTTCTTGCTAGACCATGATGCAAAAGGTACAAGGGTTGATCTTTGCTGTTTATAGCTTAGTTTTCATTGCTATTTCATCTTTCCCTTACGGTACGTGATCTCTATCGCGCCAATGGTGTCTTTTCTATCGCCTATACTAGGACTGGTAAATGCTTTAGTTGGGTGGAGGGAAGTGGCTTTGTTATTCCAGGTCATGTCGATTGGGCTAGAGTTTGGCATCAAGACGATCTGGCGTTAGCAGACATTTTTCAGGTGTAAGCTGAATGCTTTGTTTAAGCTACGTCTTGGTAGTCTAAGTGCACCTTCCGGTACACTTACCTTGTTACGACTTACCTCATCTTTGGCTGGGTGGCTTATTAATTTATGGGGGGGGGGGGGCGCCTGCGAGGAGGGTGACGGGCGGTATGTACGCGCCCCAGAGCCGGCTTAAAGAGGGCTCGATTGTCCCACTTTACTGCTAAATCCGCCTTCCAGGGGTTGTTTCACACCCCTTTGCCGTTATGTTCTAGTCTAGAAAATGTAGCCCATTACTACCATTCCATAGGCTATACCTTGACCTGTCTTGTTAGCGTGGTGGGGCTATTGCGCTCACTGTTGGGCTTTCAGTGGAGGTGGGCTGGCGACGGCGGTATGTAGGCTGTTTTGGCAAGGAATGGTCAGGTATATCGTGGATCATCGATTACAGAACAGGCTCCTCTAGGTGGGTTTGGGGCACCGCCAAGTCCTTAGAGTTTCAAGCGTTGGTGCTCGTAGTTCTCGGGCGGATGCTTTAGTAGGTGTAAGCATCAAGATTTAGGGCCAGGCATAGTGGGGTATCTAATCCCAGTTTGGGCCCTGGCTTTCGTGGAGTTCAATTAATCGTTGTTCTAAGATCTTCTTTGATGTGGTGGCCTTATTGGCATCTTGGGCTTGCGACAGCTCAGTTGCTTTTTAATCTTAGCTACTTGGATAACATGTGACCACTCTTTACGCCGTTATAATGTTAATTTGGGTCTCCTGTATGACCGCGGTGGCTGGCACAGGATTTACCAACCCTGGATTTGCTATGGCTAAGTCAAGTTTACACTCATTGCTTAATATTAACTACTGCTGATTACCCGTGGGGGTGTGGCAATTGCAAGGCGTCTTGGGCTACGGTTGTGGTGAGCCTGATGCCCGCTCCTATCTACCTGATGTGAGGTGTCCAGGGCATCTACACTGGAGCGCGGATACTTGCATGTATATACCTAGCAAAAACTAACAGTAAGGTTAGGACTAAGTCTTTTGTCCTTGGGTGTTTGTGGCAGCCATCTTGACATCTTCAGTGTCATGCTTTTTATAAGCTACAGGGAC